TCTTGCTTATTTCGATGATCCTCAATACAGAAGAAATAGTTCAGGAATTACTAAATATGGGACTATAGGGGTGCATTCAATCCTCAAAAAAGAGGATTTGATTGAGTATCGAGGAGTCAAAGACTTTAAGCCGAAATACCAAATGCAAATGAAAGTGGATCGATTTTTTTTCATTCCCGAGGAAGTGCATATTTTACCTGAATCTTCTTCCATAATGGTACGTAACAATAGTATCATTGGAGTAGCTACACGACTAACTTTAAGTATAAGAAGCCGAGTAGGCGGATTGGTCCGAGTGGAGAAAAAAAAAAAAAGGATTGAACTCAAAATATTTTCTGGAGATATACATTTTCCTGGAGAGATGGATAAGATATCCCGACACAATGGCATCTTGATACCACCTGAAAGAGTAAAAAAAAATTCTAAGAAATCAAAAAAATTGAAAAATTGGATTTATGTCCAGTGGATCACACCTACCAAGAAAAAGTATTTTGTTTTTGTTCGACCTGTAATCATATATGAACTAGCCGACGGTATAAATTTAGTAACACTTTTCCCACAGGATCTATTGCAAGAAAGGGATAATCTGGAGCTTAGAGTTGTCAATTATATCCTTTATGGAAATGGCAAACCAATTCGGGGAATTTCTGGCACAAGCATTCAATTAGTTCGGACTTGTTTATTGTTGAATTGGGACCGAGACAAAAAAAGCTCTTCTATCGAAGAAGCCCGCGCTTCCTTTGTTGAAGTAAGTACAAATGGTCTGGTTCGAAATTTCCTACGAATAGACTTAGTGAAATCCGATACTTCGTATATCAGAAAAAGGAAAGATCCGTCAGGCTCAGGATGGATCTTTAATAATGAGTCAGATCGCACCAATATCAATCCATTTTTTTCTATTTATTCCAAGACAAGGGTTCCACAATCCTTTAGTAAAAATCAAGGAACTATTCGTACGTTGTTGAATAGAAATAAAGAACGCCAATCTTTGATAATTTTGTCAGCATCGAATTGTTTGCAAATGGATCTATTCAACGATGTAAAAGATTATAATGTCATAAAAGAATCAAGTAAAAAGGATCCTCTTGAAATTAGGAATTCGTTAGGCCCTTTAGGGGCGGCCCCTCAAATTGTGAATTTTTATTCATTTTATCAGTTAATAACTCATAATCCGATCTCCCTAACTAAATATTTGCAACTTGACAATTTAAACCAGACTTTTCAAGTACTTAAATATTATTTAATGGATGAAAACGGGGGGATTTTGAATTCCGATCCATGCAGTAACATCGTTTTCAAGACATTTAATTTGAATTGGCATTTTCTGCATCATAATTATCACCATAGTTATTGTGAAGAAACACCTACAAGAATTAGCCTTGGACAGTTTTTTTTTGAAAATGTATGTATAGCCAAAAATAGACCACACCTAAAATCGGGTCAAATTATAATTGTTCAAGTTGATTCTGTAGTAATAAGATCAGCTAAGCCTTATTTGGCCACTTCAGGAGCAACTGTTCATCGCCATTATGGAGAAATCCTTTACGAAGGAGATACCTTAGTTACATTTATATATGAAAAATCACGATCTGGTGATATAACGCAGGGTCTTCCAAAAGTGGAACAAGTATTAGAAGTGCGTTCGATTGATTCAATATCGATGAGCCTAGAAAAGAGAATTGAGGGTTGGAACGAGCGTATAACAAGAATTCTTGGAATTCCTTGGGGATTTTTGATTGGTGCTGAACTAACTATAGTGCAAAGTCGTATCTCTTTGGTTAATAAGATCCAAAAGGTTTATCGATCCCAGGGGGTGGAGATCCATAATAGACATATCGAAATTATTGTACGTCAAATAACATCAAAAGTGTTGGTTTCAGAAGATGGAATGTCTAATGTTTTTTCACCCGGAGAACTCGTTGGATTGTTGCGAGCGGAACGAACAGGGCGCGCTTTGGAAGAAGCGATCTGTTACCGAGCCGTATTATTGGGAATAACGAAAGCATCTCTAAATACTCAAAGTTTCATATCGGAAGCAAGCTTTCAAGAAACTGCTCGAGTTTTAGCAAAAGCCGCCCTCCGAGGTCGTATCGATTGGTTGAGAGGTCTGAAAGAGAACGTTGTTCTAGGAGGAATGATACCCGTTGGTACCGGATTCAGAGAATTAGCGCACCGTTCGAGGCAACATAACAATATTCCTTTAGAAACCCCCCAAAAAAAATTTTTCGAGGGGGAAATGAGAGATATTTTGTTCCATCACAAAGAATTATTTGATTTTTGCATTTCAACGAATTTACATGATACATCAGAACAAGCATTTCTAGGATTTAATGATTCATAAAAGTGGAGTCATCCTGTTAACTATCCGCGTTGATTTGGTAATAATAAAGATAATAACGAATAGAAAAAAATTAATGGCTTGGATCGTGTATCAACAGTCAATCCCCGGTAGAGGTAGAGGATAAGGTTCCATCGGAACAATTATTTATTTCTATTTCAG